GGAAAATATCCTCAGGTTTCGAAGGAATTGCACGTATAACAATTAAAAAAAAAATCGATTTGATCCAAGTCATAATCTATATTGGATTCCCAAATTTATTAATAGAGGGGCAAACACGAGGAATCGAAGAATTACAGATGAATGTACAAAAGGAGTTTAATTCTGTAAACCGGAGACTCAACATTGCTATCACAAGAGTTGAAAAGCCTTATGGACAACCTAATATTCTTGCAGAATATATAGCTTTACAATTAAAAAATAGAGTTTCGTTTCGAAAAGCAATGAAAAAAGCTATTGAATTAACTGAACAAACGGATACAAAAGGAATTCAAGTGCAAATAGCAGGCCGTATCGACGGAAAAGAAATTGCACGTGTTGAATGGATCAGAGAGGGTAGAGTTCCCCTACAAACAATTCGCGCTAAAATTGATCATTGTTCCTATACAATTCGAACTATTTATGGAGTATTAGGTATAAAAATTTGGATATTTGTAGACGAGGAATAATCAACCTTGTCTTCCCATTCTGTCCAGTGATAAAACAAAAAATGACAAACTCTTTCATTCTTTTTTCGTTAAAAATAAAAAAATGAACAATTATAATTCTATAAGGTTAAATAAAAATTCGATTGATCATTTGGTATAATTGCTATGCTTAGTGTGTGACTCGTTAGTTTTTTCTTTATAGTTTCAAGTTGGGATTCAAAAAAAAAAATAAACGGACCCCTGCTATAAACTTTGTAATTATATAAAATAAACTAATAACCAACTTATTGCTTCGTATTGTCGAGATCCCAAGAAACAGTCACTATATGAATGAGTGGATCTATCATATGGTTGTAGCAACTGAAATTCTTTCAACAAAAAATAGATCTGATTATGGGTTGTAAAGCAAAAAAAAAATAAAGGGATGTGGATAAATGGAAGGATGATAGAAAGAAAGAACAAAAATATCAATGATATATGATTCCAATATGTATGGTCTATGAATCACGTAATAAAAGGCAGTGTGATAAAGCATCAATACTGATAATCAATACTGATAAGATAATTATAAATATAAGAATTTTAAAATGAAATAATTTTAAATAGAATAAAATAATAAAGAGCCTTCAGGTTAATAAAAACTGAGGAAATTGACTTGGGAACGAATTTTGTTGGAAGCTCCATTGCAAAGTTCGGACCTAACCATTAATGGAGAAGCTATGGGAACGACAGAACCTGTGACTGCATAGGCTTCTATTGAAAACGAATCCTAATAATTCATTGGGTGGGATGGCGGAACGGACCAAGAAAAAATTGATTTATTCTGAGAGGTTATGAATTGAACCTTCGAATGAAACAGGAAAGAGTAAATATTCGCCCGCGAAACCTCTATTTATTGGATTACAATCTTTTGTCGTAATTTGATAGAGGTAAAAAAAAATAAGGAAAGGATTCGTTATGTTATAAAAATAAAAAATAGAAACATTACATTATCTATAAAGATACATAAATGTACACACACGTCTAGCTGTATTGTATATCTTGTATCTACATCTTCCTTCTTATGTAAGAAATTAAATATCAATAAAAGCCATTACTTGGTGTATTATCTATTAATGTGTACCTATTAATGTGTATCTATTAATGTGTATCTATAATATTATTGAATTAGAATCCTTTCATTCGCGAGGAGCTGGATGAGAAGAAACTCTCATGTCCGGTTCTGCAGTAGAGATGGAATTAAGAAACAACCATCGACTATAACCCCAAAAGAACCAGATTTCGTAAACAGCATAGAGGAAGAATGAAAGGAATATCTTGTCGAGGCAATCATATTTGTTTCGGCAGATACGCTCTTCAGGCACTTGAACCTGCTTGGATTACAGCTAGACAAATAGAAGCAGGGCGAAGAGCAATGACACGATATGTGCGTCGTGGTGGAAAAATATGGGTACGTATATTTCCCGACAAACCTGTTACAGTAAGACCCGCGGAAACACGTATGGGTTCGGGGAAGGGATCCCCTGAATATTGGGTATCCGTTGTTAAACGGGGTCGAATACTTTATGAAATGGGTGGAGTATCAGAAACTGTAGCTAGAGCAGCTATCTCAATAGCTGCGCGCAAAATGCCTATACGAACTCAATTTCTTATTTCAGGATAGAGATGTAGAACTAAACAAAAAGGGGTATTGGGGATGAAAAAACAACCGCAGGTTTATTTATTTCTGGACGGACAATATTTCTTTTTTTTCTTTAATACTTTTGCATTGAAATAACAGATTGAAATAAAAAAGATATGATTCAACCTCAGACCCTTTTGAATGTAGCGGATAACAGCGGAGCTCGAAAATTGATGTGTATTCGAATCATAGGAGCTGGTAATCACCGATATGCTCATATTGGTGATGTTATTGTTGCTGTAATCAAAGAAGCAGTTCCCAATATGCCTCTAGAAAGATCAGAAGTAATTAGAGCTGTAATTGTACGTACATGTAAAGAACTCAAACGTGAAAACGGTATGATAATACGATATGACGACAATGCTGCAGTTGTCATTGATCAAGAAGGAAATCCAAAAGGAACTCGAGTTTTTGGTGCGATCGCTCGAGAATTGAGACAGTTAAATTTTACTAAAATAGTTTCATTAGCTCCCGAAGTATTATAAATAGTAGTAGATGAGACTATGATATAGTAGGGTATCTGAAATAGATCAAATAGATCAAATTAGTAGATTGTGTCTCACGTATATACTTTATAATAAAAAAAAAAAAGAAAAAAAAGGAAACATGTTGATTATATCAAAATTTGGAGGAACCTATAATTCTAGTTCGTCATGGGTAGGGACACTATTGCCGATCTAATAACTTCTATAAGAAATGCTGACACGGATAAAAAAGGAAGGGTTCGAATAGCATCTACAAATATCACCGAAAACATTGTTAAAATACTTCTACGAGAAGGTTTTATTGAAAACGTTCGGAAACATCAGGAGAGTAACAAATATTTCTTGGTTTCAACTCTGCGACATAGAAAAACCAGAAAAGGAATATATAAAACTAGAACCATTTTAAAGCGTATCAGCCGGCCCGGCTTACGAATTTATTCCAACTATCAACGAATTCCTAAGATTTTAGGTGGAATGGGAATTGTAATTCTTTCTACTTCTCGAGGTATAATAACAGATCGAGAAGCTCGACTAGAAAGAATTGGAGGAGAAATTTTGTGTTATATATGGTAATCTTCCACCTCTGGTATCCGAATTTGATCTCTAACTTCCTATTTGTAAAATAGAGAGGAAAAGTGAGTTATATAACTCTTCCTCCATTAGTTGATACTTCAAGGAGGTTACCTGGAATGAAAGAACAAAAATTGATTCATGAGGGTTTAATTACTGAATCACTTCCCAACGGTATGTTCCGGGTCCGTTTAGATAATGAAGATCTAATTCTAGGATATGTTTCAGGGAGGATCCGCCGCAGTTTTATACGGATACTACCGGGAGATAGAGTAAAAATTGAAGTAAGTCGTTATGATTCAACCAGGGGACGTATAATTTATCGACTTCGCAACAAAGATTCGAACGATTAGGTTATTTTTTTAACCATGGGTATACAATTCGAAGTTAAAAAAAAATTCAAGAGACTTATTCTCTTCCAAGAAGTGGATTCAGAATTAAGGTAAGGAATAAAAAATATGAAAATAAGGGCTTCCGTTCGTAAAATTTGTGAAAAATGTCGACTGATTCGCAGGCGTGGACGAATTATAGTGATTTGTTCCAATCCGAAACATAAACAGAGACAAGGGTAATTCTTCTAAAAAAGAACTTTACTTTCCAAAATTCAAAAATAAAATATGTAAAAATAAGGTAAAGGATCCATTTTAACATGAAATGGATATCTCCGTATCTTTTCTTTTTGTATATTTCTGACTCATAAATATGAGATGATAAAATATGACAAAAGCTATACCAAGAATTGGTTCACGTAGGAATGGGCGTATTGGTTCACGTAAGAATGGACGTAGAATACCAAAAGGCGTTATTCATGTTCAAGCGAGTTTCAACAATACCATTATAACTGTTACAGATGTACGAGGTCGGGTAGTTTCTTGGGCCTCCGCCGGTACTTCTGGATTCAAAGGCACAAGAAGAGGAACACCTTATGCTGCTCAAGCCACAGCGGTAAATGCTATTCGTACAGTGGTTGATCAGGGTATGCAACGAGCAGAAGTTATGATAAAGGGTCCTGGTCTCGGAAGAGATGCAGCATTACGAGCCATTCGTAGAAGTGGTATATTATTAAGCTTCGTACGTGATGTAACACCTATGCCACATAATGGATGTCGACCTCCTAAAAAAAGACGTGTGTAGAAATAAGAATTAAACCGATTTCAAGAGAAATAAATGATCAAATAATAATACTAGTATAGTATGGTTCGAGAGGAAGTAGCAGGATCCACTCGAACACTACAGTGGAAGTGTGTTGAATCAAGAGTAGACAGTAAGCGTCTTTATTATGGTCGTTTCATTCTGTCACCACTTATGAAAGGTCAAGCTGATACCATCGGTATTGCTATGCGAAGGGCCTTACTTGGAGAAATAGAAGGAACATGTATCACACGTGCAAAATCTAAGAGGGTGCCACATGAATATTCTACGATAGTAGGTATTGAGGAATCAGTACATGAAATCTTACAAAATTTGAAAGAAATTGTATTGAGAAGTAATCTCTATGGAGTTAGAGACGCGTCAATTTGCGTAAGGGGTCCTAGATACGTAACCGCTCAAGATATTATCTCACCACCTTCCGTAGAAATAGTTGACACGACACAACATATAGCTAACCTGACGGAACCAATTGATTTGTGTATTGGATTACAAATCAAGAGAGATCGCGGATATCGTATGGAACCCATAAATGACTCTCAAGATGGAAGTTACCCTATAGATGCTGTATTCATGCCTGTTCGAAATGCGAATCATAGTATTCATTCTTATGGGAATGGGAATGAAAAA